ATAGGAAAGGTGATTTCACTATATTTCTGACCAGGAACAGGACCTATCACAAGAATATTTTTTTTAGTAGGGCGGTAACTTTGAAAAGACAGATTTCCTATCTTTTCTTTAATCTCGGGCGAAATACGATCGGGTGGGGCTAGTTCAAATCCCTCGGGTAAAATAAGAACAGCCCCCACATTTAAAGCTCCTTTTTTACCATTAGCAAGAACTTGTTTCACTTGCAGATCATAGGGAATTCGAACAACTGCTTCAAATACAGTATCCGGAAGTACTGCTTGTGGAACCTCGATATCCACGGGTTTATTAGCTAAATGGCAATTGGCACATACAATACGGCCCGTTGCTTCTCGTGGATTTTCATAACCCTGCTGTGCAAAAACAGGATAGGCATTTGAAATGGGTGCCTGAGTTATTATATATATGATGAGCGATAGGGAAATGGATCGAGTAATCTCTTTCTTTATCGACGAAAAGGTTTTTTTAGTTTGCATGGTCCAATCATTGATCCCGAAATTTTCTACAATAAAATTAGGTAGGTCGCTAGTAGAGTTCCCTATCTATAATTTTGATATTTACTGAAATAATTTTTCTGAAATATTGGAGAAATGCCTTTACTGGGTAGAAAGAATAGGTACAATTTTGAGTGTTTTGCTTATGTACAAAGTAACAAATATTCTAATTGGGCCGTTCGATAATTTTTCAGTCATTCATTGAATGATAAATCACCACAAGTGAAGGAGATACACGATTTAAATAACGAAAGATCCAATATTTAAAAATTGTATCTAAAATGACTGGAAAAGTAGAAACAAGACCAGATATAATTTGATCATTATGAGCAAATCCAAAATCTTTGTAGACAGAGCCAATCATTAATTCCCAACCGTGGGGCGAATGGAATCCTATACATAAATCAGTTAATAAAAGAATAGAAAAAGCTTTTATTGTGTCGCTTAAGTTATATAGGAATTCTTGAACCCAAGAGTTAAGAATAACAAGTTCTTCATTACCTAGAATAGAATAACCACTTAGAATAACGAAACAGATTATATTTGTCGAGAAGTGTAAAATTGTATGGATACGATCCTCATTGTGCATCTTGATCAATTGGGTCGTTTCTTTGTAGATTTCGACACGAAGCTTTTGTAAATGAGTTTCTGGGTATTCCTTTATCATTTCCTCCAAACGAAGAAGTTCCTCTAAGTCTATGAATTTTTTTAGAATACTCTTTTCTTGAATATCATTCAAAAAAAATTCGGATTGCCCCATATCCCACCAATTAGTAATCCAAGATTCCAGACTTTTTTTAAATGAGAGAGAGATCCACCAAGGCAAAAATACTATAAATGCAAGATATAGAAGGGAAATTAATACTTTCTTTTTTGCCATTTTTTCGTCTGTGAATTTTTGAAGTTTTAATGAACTCACCCCATGCGTCGACTTTATATGATACTCATATTTCTATCAAGCATAAGTTATATCCCAAGTCATCGAGCCCATTAATCTATTAATCTATTTCGAAATTTTTATTTGTGATGCAGTAGAGTGGTTAGGTTAGTTCTTGAATCTAGAAAGAATACAGAAATAGAATAAAAAAGAGCTCCCTTCAAATTCAAAATTAATATTAGTTGGATTTGGAGATGAAAGAACTGCCGTTTTATTAAATAAAATATCAAATATTTCTAAAAAAAAATGATAGACACAAAAATTTTCGTTTTAGGGTTGCTTCGTCTAGGTTTACTTTGGCTCGAATAGGCATTCAGAACAAATTTCCGTTACGTTAAGTTATGGTATAGAATAGAAAAAAAGAGGGTTCTTGAGTTTTTTCCCTCTTGCAAAGGATTCCGTTTTCGGTTACTTTTTCAAAATACTTCAATTGGTACGCGCAAGAAATAGGCCAATTCAGCAGCTTTTTGCTCAATTTCTTGTGGAGTCAAATTCTCGTCAGTACGCGTCAAGGGAACGGCCCCCTGGCCTCTGATTTCCATATAAAGGACCCGACGAGCAAAAAGACCTTCTTTATTTTCTATTCTAATGGACTGAATATCTTTCATAAGGAATCGCAGGAATATGCGACGGTTTTTTCCAGGAAATCCCCAACGAAAAATACACACTATGCCCTCTTTTATATCGAATCGATCATAACCACTACCTACATTCCACAAAATTGTGCACCACAAGTAGGAGCTAATAAAGAGACCCGCGATCCCATAGAAAGACATCACGATCCCCTGTGGAAAAAAATTTATTTGCTGAGACGGAAATAAAGATATAAAATTCCTACCAAAATAACTGGAGGTTCCAACCAATACAAACCCTAATGAACCTAAAAAAAGAATGAGGGCCCAACCGAAATTACTTATTTTTCGAGATCCCGCTATAAGTTCTATCCATATACGTTCTGATCGCCAACTCATACTCTCACTAGACCTGGTTGCATTTTATTGGAATTGGAAGAATAACAAAAATAAATTTTATTTTACTTTTTTTGTTTCCGAAGTAACTCTCATCAACCAGCATTACTATGATGTGAACCTTTTATTTTAGAAAAATGCATCAATTACTTAGCTCCAAACTAAAACAATAACATCTCTTTCATACGATTTCCTGTAGATATCCACATATAGATATATTGACTTTACATTTCCGAAATTCTTCTCGCTACGGATCCGCTTGAAAATTGTTATAATCCATTTAGCCTTATATCATGTTTACGCATACATAAGAGCTTATGCTCGAAAGAAGCCACATGTTATACCCTATTCTACTAAATAGATAGGGGTATTATGATCAAAGTAAGCTTTGAAAAAAAAAAAATGGATAAGAGTTGTCCCTGATAGTATCTAAAAAATCTTGTTTTTTTGAACATGAAGAGATAAAGAAACCATTGCAATTGCCGGAAATACTAAGCCCACTAAAGGCACAAAAATGGAGGGAAAGTTGTTGAGAGTTATCATTGAGTGGGTACCTCGATTTAATATTTGTACCTGTTATTTTTATTTTTTTATTTATTGTTTTATATTAATATTTTTATTTTAATCTTATATTGTTAAAAAGATATTTTAAAATTCATATATAATAATTCTATTTATATATTATACTAATATTATAGATATTATAGTAAGTATACCTAAGTGAGTATATACCTAAATAAGGAATATATAAGTATATGTTTTATTTTTATTTTATTGAATTATTTTTATAAGTATTTATTAAAAATAATTCAATAAAATAAATTAAAAATTAAGACTATACTCTACAGCTCTATTTAATATAAGTTTGATCCAAAGGAAAGAAAGCATGTAGTCGAAATAATTCACTCAGAACGTCCTTTAAAGGATTACGTGGTACGATTGGATCGAATAAGCCCTTATGGAATAAATATTCAGCCACTTGTGAATCCTCGGGTACTGTCTTATTCAATGTTTGTTCAATTACTCTTTTACCTGCAAATGCAATGTAAGCGTTGGGTTCAGCAATAATGATATCTCCCAACATACCAAAACTAGCCGTCACCCCACCTGTGGTAGGGGATGTAAGAACTGCGACATAAAATAACTTTTTATTTGATTGATAATCATATAAAGCGGAAGATATTTTAGCCATTTGCATTAAGCTCAAACTTCCTTCTTGCATGCGGGCTCCTCCGGAAGCACACACTAGAATAAGAGGTAAAAGTTTATTGGTAGCATACTCAGCCAAACGTGTGATTTTTTCACCTACTACGGATCCCATACTACCCCCCATAAACTGAAAATCCATAACCCCAATTGCTACGGGAATGCCATTTAATTGACCTGTGCCTGTTTGAACAGCCTCAGTTAATCCTGTATTTTTTTGATAAGAATCAATACGATCTTTATAAGGTTCCTCTTCCGAATGAAATTCAATGGGATCCAGAGAGACCATGTCTTCATTCATAGGATCCCAAGTACCCGGATCAATCGAAAGTTCGATTCTATCGAAACTACTCATTTTCAAATGACATCCACACTGTTCACAAATATTCATTTTGGATTTTAAAAATTTCTTATAATTTAATCCATAACAATTTTCACATTGAATCCACAAATGCCTATATTTTTGAGTTACATTTAAATTATTAGATCTTATAGTTAAATCACTACCATCTTTGCTAGTTTTGATACTGGAACTCCCGCTTTTACTACTATTTCTGCTTTCGCCACAAATGTAACTATAAATGTAACTATCACTGTAATTGTCACTATTGCTTAAAATATAACTATCAATACAAATTTGAGACCTAAGATAACTGTCAATGCAACTAGTAATGTGATTATTCCAACTATAATTAGAATTAGTATCATACATGTAACGGTCGTGGCGATTATCATCACTTTTAGTTGCATTATTCATATAACTCGAAGTCTGATAACTATAAAACGAACTTTTTAGTTCACTTAGAAAAGAATGATCGGTGTCAATCTCAAAATTTTTATTTTCAATATCAAAATATATGGAATAACCGTCCCTATTACTATCCATAACGAAAAAAGTCTCATCCGATATTAAATTCCGAATGGATCCGCCGGCGACTAAACGATCAACATTACTGTAATTAGACTTGTCACTACAATTAGACACGTCTTTATCCATATCATCTATAATTGGATCTTCACTTACACCGGTATTTTCAATATTTTCAAAAGGACCAAAACCGGCCGTTAGCTTACGCCCGTATTCTAACTCCCCGCTAAACAAGAGCGAACCAAACCACCGTTTTTCCATAGAACTTTCTTGCCCCTAATTTACATGAAAATACAATAGATGAATAGTCATTTACATGAAAATACAATAGATGAATAATCGTTCGATAAAAATCATTTGAATATTCCGATCAGAATAAGCATATAAATCCAATCAATAGGGGTTATTAACTAGGGGTGTTGAAAAAAAGCTGTTTCTCGTATGAAGCCTTTTTTGTAAAATCTCGCCTACTAATCTTCTAATCAGTTTCTATTCCACTACAGAATGAA